ATCTTCTCTTTCCTAATTATTTTTTATTTGTTCTTTTTTGTGTAATAATACAGATTGACTCTTGTTTTACTAGTTATTGATAGGAATTCCCTTGTTGAGACCCTGTCAATCAATTGACACCTCAGATTCATACTAGAACCACGATGATTTAATAAAGCCCACGCTAAACGCAAAGGTTCTGTGAGTAAGAACCATTTGATCATCACTTATCCAATTTCAATGAATGGATGTTATTAATAACTCAAAAAATATAAAGAAATGGGTGTCCGTTGACCAAATTCAGTCTGAAGGAAGAAAAAGCGTTTAATTTATAAAATAACTATTTGCATTTTTTTTTTTTGAGTCCGGTCGCGAGGTTCTGACTGAATAGTAAGTATGAATCATAGTTCAAATATTTCTTTTCTTGATCTATTCTACAATATTCATATTCCGTGCTCCAGATACTAGAATAAATATCCGACGAGGTAGAATCATCTTGATAGAGATGACAGACTATTCTCTGTATTATCAATAGGATCAATTATAACAAGTCACACACTCATATTCCGGAAATACCGAAACAAAAAAATTCCACGGTCGAACTATCAGAATGAGAAATCTGAGTCTTAAGTGCGTTTTTATTTTTTTATTGAAAAACTAGAACTAGGACTTTATAGTCCTCAGGAACCTAATTCATTGAAATTCCATCCAATAAAACGGATGAATTATAAATTTCCAAAATGATAGATAGAAATATCGCAAACAGAGCCATTGCGACCCCCATAAGTGGTGTAGTCCCCCAGCCCGGAGCTACTTTACCATATTCCGAATTCAATGGTTTCAATAAACTTCCTATATTAGTTTGTCTTGGCCTAGATTTAGAACTATCCTCAACGGTTTGTGTAGCCATAAATCTTATTTAATGATTGGTTAAGATCTGTTGACTTTGTATACCATTTGGTTGTAGTTGTAAATAAACGATCTTATCGTAGATCCATTGTGATCCTTAAATTATCTAGAAATGGAAACAGCAACCCTAGTCGCCATCTTCATATCTGGTTTACTTGTAAGCTTTACTGGGTACGCCTTATATACTGCTTTTGGGCAACCCTCTCAACAATTAAGAGATCCATTCGAAGAACACGGGGACTAATTGAAGTAATGAGCCTACCAATGGTAGGCTCGTTACTTCAAATTAAGATGATCAAAAATCATTTTTTAGTCGGAACCTTAGGTGGTTCTCGAAAAAAGATAGCGAAAAAAATTATTCCTAAAGTCGAGACTAAGAGAAATGTATAAACCAATGCTTCCATAGATTTGATCGTGGTTTACAATTATAGCTTCCACACCTATTCATTTTGGATCATTTACTATAGTAAAGAAAGGGAAAGAATTAAAGATGGCGATTCAATCAAGTCACGATTTTTCTGGTACCTTATGTCATCAAAATGTCATCAAATAAAAAAAGTGGAGACGAAAGATACCAGAGTAATATTCTATCAGACTACTTGTCTTCTTGTAGTTGGATCTCCAAGCTTTTGGAATGCTCCAAATTCTACTTGAGAATCCAAATCTGGATCAATACCAGCAAAAACATCTCTGAACAAGGTTCTAGCGCCATGCCAAATGTGTCCGAAAAAGAAGAGCAAAGCAAATGTAGCATGCCCAAAAGTGAACCAACCCCTTGGACTGCTCCGAAAAACACCATCGGATTTCAAAGTAGCTCGGTCTAATTCAAAAATTTCACCTAATTGGGCGCGTCTAGCATATTTTTTCACAGTAGCAGGATCACTATAACTGACTCCATTGAGTTCGCCACCATAGAACTCGACAGTTACACCTACTTGTTCGACACTATACTTGGATTCTGCCCTTCTAAAAGGAACATCGGCTCTCACAATTCCGTCTCCGTCTACCAAAACTACGGGGAATGTTTCAAAAAAAGTGGGCATACGACGTACAAAAAGCTCGCGGCCTTCTTTATCTCTAAAGATGGGGTGTCCTAACCATCCAACAGCTATTCCATCCCCGCTGTCCATTGAGCCGGCTCTGAATAATCCCCCTTTTGCCGGATTATTACCAATGTAATCATAAAAAGCTAATTTTTCGGGGATTTTAGACCAAGCTTCCGAAAAACTCAGATTTTCAGCTAGTCCTGTGCCAACTCTTCGATATATTTCTTGCTGGAAGTATCCCTGATCCCACTGATAACGAGTGGGGCCAAATAATTCAATTGGGGTAGTTGCTGAACCATACCACATAGTTCCAGCAACTACGAAAGCTGCGAAAAAAACAGCAGCGATACTGCTGGAAAGTACAGTTTCAATATTGCCCATACGTAATCCTTTGTATAGACGTTGAGGCGGACGGACACTAAGATGAAATAAACCCGCTAATATGCCCAATGTACCCGCTGCAATATGATGAGAGGCTATTCCTCCCGAAACAAAAGGATCAAAACCTTCTGCGCCCCACGCTGGATTTACGGATTGTACTTTTCCAGTTAGCCCATAAGGATCGGACACCCATATTCCAGGACCATACAAGCCTGTTACATGAAATGCGCCAAAGCCAAAGCAAGCCAACCCTGAGAGAAATAAATGAATTCCAAAGATCTTGGGCAAATCCAAAGAAGGTTTTCCGGTGCGTTCATCAGAGAATATTTCTAGATCCCAATACACCCAATGCCAGATAGCTGCCAAGAAGCACAAGCCAGAAAACACAATATGTGCCCCTGCCACACCTTCGTAACTCCAAATACCCGGATTCGGTATAGTTCCTCCTGAAATATTCCACCCACCCCATGAATTGGTTATTCCTAAACGAGTCATAAAGGGTATAACGAACATACCCTGTCTCCACATTGGATCAAGAACCGGGTCAGAAGGATCAAAAACTGCTAATTCGTATAGAGCCATCGAGCCGGCCCAACCAGAAACTAGAGCTGTATGCATTATATGGACAGAAAGCAACCGACCGGGATCATTCAATACGACAGTATGAACACGATACCAAGGTAAACCCATGGAAATACCCCTTTTTTATCAAATATCAAAGAAAAATGGACACTATGTAACTTTATCGCATTGAAAAGACTATACTATGTTATGTACCTAACCTTTTCAGTAGATTTTGTATAAGAAAGGGTTAAGATTTATTTCGTTCCATTGAAAATAACGGAACAATTTTGTTCGTAAGAACAAAGAGAAGCAGATCTATTCTATACTCGATAAGTACCAATACGCAATGGGGGTTGGGCCCCCTTTTTTTTTTTTAGAATGAATGCGTAGATACTTGTTTATCATTCAAATGATCGACCCGCTCGTGAAAATTCTTTATTCATTCTGTCTTCTTCCGGAAATCTTCACCCAATCCATGTATCCAAATTTATGTTTAAAATAGAATAAACAGAAAAAAATGAAGACAATAAATTCATTGGTACGTTTCCATATTAAAGTGAAGTATAGTACTTAACTTTTTTCTTTAATTTAATGCCCGTTGGTGTTCCAAAAGTACCTTTTCGGAATCCTGGAGAGGAAGACGCAGTTTGGGTTGACGTATAGTGCGGCTTGTCAGATATATTAGGTCATATGGGGTTTACCCGTTGTCTCCACCGATCGGGATATCCTCCGTTTCGCCCAAGAAATATTGATTGAACCATCAATTATTCGGAGCGTGAAGTGCAATTAGATCCATTTATATTGGGGATCAATATTATTAAGAATTTATGGTTAACTTGTAACGATAAAATAAAGTATCCAGGCTCCGTTCATAAAATATCAAATTGGTAATATATATGATTACTATTTGTATCATAAACATTCTTTATTTATATTTAATTTATGCTTTCTATATATTATTAGGAGTGATCTCAAATTGCCATTGAATGGCATGGAATAATAAGATGAATACATGGAATAATTTGAGGGAAAGCATGAAATGAAACATAAAAAAAAAGAAGCGGTACTGAGATAATTTGCCCTATATGTGCAAATAGAATTTGGACAAATCTTTACCCGGAGTAGAACACGAACCTAAAAGAATTGAAAGGGCCCATTCAAGAACAAGAAAATGACATCGTGATTTGAATTTCGATGAAATAATACATCAATGAGAGGTTAGTTTAATAAGTTCAATAATTTTTTTTGATAAGGAAGAGAAAGGGAACCAAAACTCATGTTTTTGAAAAATCGAAGAAAAGCCCTTCTTTAGAAAAACAAAAACCTGTTACAAAAAATAAATTAAGACTAGAATTGATACATTGATTGATTTTTTTTCGCAATTTTAGGAACCGTATGCATCCAAAGGTGCACGTACGGTTCCTAAGGGATACAATTTTGTCCTAATCAACCGACTTCATCGAGAAAGATTACTTTTTTTAGGCCAAGAAGTTGATAGCGAGATCTCCAATCAACTTGTGGGTCTCATGGTATATCTCAGTATAGAAGATAATACTAGGGATTTTTATTTGTTTATAAACTCTCCCGGCGGATGGGTAATACCAGGAATAGCCATTTATGATACTATGCAATTTGTGCCACCCGATGTACATACAATATGCATGGGATTAGCTGCTTCAATGGGATCTTTCATTCTGGTTGGAGGAGAAATTACCAAACGTCTAGCATTCCCTCACGCTTGGCGCCAATGAGTTAAAAAAAAAAAAAAAGACTATGCCTTCGCCATATCAAATATAAATAATCGAATTAGGAAAAATTAAGTAATAATAGCATGGCACTTTGAGTTCGATATGAACAAACCATTATTGTTTTTTATAACATGAGATTTTGTATCGAGATAGTAGTATGAAATGCGATTTTATCTTATGTGTCGGGAGGACATTTTAGCGTCACAAATCATTTTTTCCTTATTTGATCATATCAGAAAGACACTTTGGGATTGCCAAATCACAAACTAGATAAATATATAAATATCTAATATAAAGCAACAGAACCATCGTAGTATTTTTTTACTCTTATGAAAAGAAGGATGGCAAATGGATTATTCAACGATCTGGCTGGATCGGATAGATTCTATTTCTTCCCCTCTTCTCTGGAGGAGGGAGGGGGTTAGTAAATTCCATTGCAGAGCCGTATGCAATGCACAAAAGGTGCCTGTACGGTTGTTCAATTCTATTTTTTTCTTCTTTTTTTATCCCTTTAATTTAAATCCCATCATGCGAGATAGAAGAACCATTCATGATGTTATCTCAATATCATCAGGGTTATGATTCACCAACCTGCTAGTTCTTTTTATGAGGCACAGGCAGGAGAATTTATCCTGGAAGCGGAAGAACTGCTGAAACTTCGCGAAAACCTCACAAAAGTTTATGTACAAAGAACAGGCAACCCTTTGTGGGTTATATCCGAAGACATGGAAAGAGATGTTTTTATGTCGGCAACAGAAGCCCAAGCCCATGGCATTGTTGATCTTGTAGCGGTTGAAAATGAAAATACTTCGGATTTCGTATAAATCCATGATTCCGTTTTATTTTCAACCATAATTCTAATTTTACACGATTTGATATCTTATATTGAATCGAAATAATTAATAATCATCAATCAGGTTAAGATCGATCTAAACCAACCCATTCTATAATATAATTTTATATATCCGACATGCCAACTATTAAACAACTTATTAGAAACACAAGACAGCCAATAAAAAATGTCACGAAATCCCCCGCTCTTCGAGGATGTCCTCAGCGTCGAGGAACATGTACTAGGGTGTATGTGCGACTCGTTCAGATCATGAGCTCGAGCAAATGAGACAATTTTTCCAGTATCAATGATTAATACCAATGAATAGATAGAGTAAAAGAACGCCATTTACTATCTAAAATGGGGATATATTATATACCCTTATTGTTTCTTGTATATTGTGTATGGAATTTATGGTTTTCATTGGTGCAAATCCAACCACCTCAATTTGAGATGAGAAGCAATTCTCCATTGGTAGCAAATGGTTATCCATTAAGCGGAGGAAATGGTATTATAAGGATAAGAAGCAAAACAAAAAGGTTATGCCCATATTCTTGAAAGAACGGACTAACAGGGTCAGCTACCTAGCCAACTTTCATAATTAAATGCCGTCACTGTATGGATAGCTCTTATTGTGAAAAGGCCTATTACTGTATAATTAATGGGTAGAGCCAAAGAATGTTAACTATACAAGTTAACAATACCATTTGATTAAATGAGAGATGAGGCTCCGGCGCATAGAGAGGGCCTCACCGTTTAAGAAGTAACCATAGAAACGAAGGAACCCACTATTTTTTTGTATAGTATTTGGTAGAATTTCTTAGTTCCAGGTGAACCAAATGTCTGGCCTGGAAAGAATAAAAATAAAAAATAGTGGTTGGGAAGGTCATAGTAGCAAAAGCCATTGGAATTTATATTTTATATATCGGAATAATCCGTTTTGTTATTAACCGACCGGGGGGACAAATAATGACTGAAAGAAGAGAATTCAATTAGTTATTCATTAAAGTTTAATTTGATTCAATGACCAGAGTTAAACGAGGGTATACAGCTCGGAGACGTCGAACAAAAATTCGTGTATTTGCATCAACAGGGGCTCATTCAAGACTTACACGAACAATTACTCAACATAAAATGAGAGCTTTGGTTTCCTCTCATCGAGATAGGGGCAGGCAAAAGATAAATTTTCGTCGTTTGTGGATCACTCGGATAAATGCAGTAACTCGCGAGAATAAAGTATTCCATAGTTATAGTCGATTAATACACAATCTATACAAGGGGCAATTGCTTCTTAATCGTAAAATACTTGCGCAAATAGCTATATCAAATAAGAATTGTCTTTACATGATTTCCAATAAAATCATAAAATAAAGGAAATTAGAAAGTAATATACAGGAATGATTGAACAAGAATTCCCCGGAGAATGAACTCCGGGAAGATAGAATAAACTAAATTTAGATAAAATTTAAGATAAGAAAAGTAGTAGGAATGAACGAACATGCTTCAATAAAAAAAATTGCTTATCCCCCTTTTTTTGTTTCTTATAAGACAAGAATTAAACCTGGATTCTGGGCCTTTTCGAGCAAAACATCCAAATCTATTTGAGCTTGAATTCCAATTGGAGTTTTGAGTCAATTGAGGAATATGCCTATTTATTTCTGGCTCTAGGACCCGCAGTTCTAGGGATCGACTCGGTTCTCTCAAATTGTTTCTCATTATTAAGAAAAGGTAACGAAGATAAAATACGAGCTTGTTTTATAGCAATAGTAATTAATCGTTGTTGTTTCAAGGTCAATTTATTTACCCGTCTAGATAATATTTTTCCTTGTTCACTAATAAATCGACTAATTAAACTCATGTTTCTATAATCAATTCGATCCCCCGAGACAATTGGGGGCAAACGCCGACGAAAAGAAAGCTTGGATTTACGAAAAGGTTGCTTAGATTTATCCATGGTTTATTCCTTATTTCTAAAATTCTATTTCTTTATTAATTTAAGATCCGGCCGAAGTAGGGTTTGATTTGTATAATTTATAATTTTAATATAATTTGTATTATATTATGATTATGTTATATGTTCTTCCTCTTTCTGCTCTTTGGGTTGGAATGGAAAGATTGCACACATGTTCCGTTCGATCTATTTCTTTATTTCCCCATGAATCGTATGCCTGTGACAATAACGACAAAATTTTCTCAATTCTAATCGACTGGGTGTATTGTGTCGATTCTTTTGAGTAATATATCTAGAAATACCCCGCGATTCTTTATTGACACCATTTCGGGCACAACAACAAGTACATTCCAAAATAACTATGACCCTTACATCTTTACCCTTGGCCATGAACCCCCTTTGGATCGACTTAACTTTTCTTTCTTTTTTCGATCTGAAAATAAAAAGAACAAAAAATTAATAGAAGTTATTAATTTGAAATTAATTTTCTAAAGATTTCATTGTAATTAATATTAATTAATTGAATTAATTAAGAGTAATAATTAAAATTAAATAGATTGAAGATATATATTTTTTTTATTTAATTTTATTTAAATATCAATTATATATTATAATATTATATATAATTTTAAGTAATACAATTTTTTTCTAACTCTCAATTATTCCTAATACTAATACCAATATTTCATTTATGTATCTTCTTTACTATGTTATGATTTCGTGGAGCCTCTCCTAGACTGGACCCGCATTTCCATTTATGTTTTTCCAAATATCATTTTATTAGATCAACTTTTTGCTTGGGTTTAATACATTTTTTTTTTTAATCACGCCACTATAGAATTAAATCTCTAAATTTATTTATTTTTTGCATATTAATAACTAGAATCAAAAAAAAGGAAATGACAAGGCGTCTGGGAATAAACGATTAATCTCTATCAATAGACCCGCTAAAGACCCAAACCATAGAGTACTTAGCACAGGTGCCGTGGAGAGATATGTTTTTATATCTCGCATTGAGAATCCTCCTTTTTATTGTTTATTGTAAAACATAGACATAGATTATATATATGAGCAGATGTCGTAGTTCAAGATCATTTGTATTTATTTTTATGCAGAATTCCTAACTAAAATGGATATGTACAATGAACGAGCCAATGTTCTTGTCCTTAAAAAAAAAGCCTGAGTGTTATCGATAAATATTAATTTTTTCATGCGTTAGGTTTCAGATGTATATAATATAAATACAATATTTTAATATAATAAATAAAGTATAAAATCAAGAAGAAAATAAAAATGTGGAAAACAAGACAAGGATTTTGTACAATGACATTGTAAAACAATTTTTAAAAGGGATGTAGCGCAGCTTGGTAGCGCGTTTGTTTTGGGTACAAAATGTCACGGGTTCAAATCCTGTCATCCCTACCTATTACTTCTACTAATGGGCAGTAACGGGAGATTACTCGAGATTGATTAAATTTTAAAATTGGCTATATAATCTTTAAATTTTTGCATACTATACTAGGTGTTTGCAAGATATTTTTGGGTACATAGAAATTCTTTTTTTTACAGTCGTATCCCCTGTCATAAGAAAGCGCTCTTAGTTCAGTTCGGTAGAACGCGGGTCTCCAAAACCCGATGTCGTAGGTTCAAATCCTATAGAGCGTGATGTTATGTCGAATCACATACAATAAAATAACTTAATAAACTTTAATTTGACCTCCTTTCAAGGAGTAGGATAGGAGGTCAATCAAAAAATATATTATTCAATCAAAGGTCCAATTGATCACCACGTCTGTATTGTAAATATGCAGTTACGAATAATCCTGCCAAAGTAATAGGAATTAGACCTAAAACGATTCCAAATAAAAAAACTTCAATCATTTCTATTTTTTGTTTGAGAGAATAAAAAGAGAGGTAAGATCTATCCCTAAATATTAATCTAAATTGTTCGCGAATCTCAATAACCGAGAATTGGCAATTCCCGCGGGACTATGGAAGACCTGGCATTTAAGAGAAATACTTATTTTTATAAATTGTTCATTCAATTTATTTCAAATAAGTCGTATCTTGTTCAAACCAATCAATAGAGCTGGGGTTATAGTTGAAGCAGCTAATAGAAAACCGAAATAACTAGTTATAGTAGACATGAAAGGGCTAAATTAGATATGTTCTTTTACTACATATGTTGATAAAACACTTACCTAAGTTTCAATTTTCCCAGATACGACAGTAAGAAAAACTATTGACAGTAGACAATATTAACTTAGTTCCATCTTAATTGATCAGTCATTATAGATAGCACTAAAAAAGATAGAATTACATAGTAGAAAAAATCGATTGCTCTGATGTGACATCAACCGGTCATGTGATTCCAAATCAACAGATTCATTGTGCAATTCGTGAGTTAAGTGAAAGTAATAAAAACTCTATACGTATAACTAAAAAAAAAAAAAATTCAGTCATTTTTGAATAAAAGAATAATTGGATTTGAAAATAATTTTAATTTGAATCATTTATTTTCAATAGGATTTAATCCACTTTCTTTTCGATCGGACGGCCCAGGCCCGATACCCCCTTTTTATTTATTTCA